GTAATGGTGACAGTTATTCTGTATATTTTGATATTGAAAATCAGATTTTTGATATTGACAATGCTAGTTCTTTTTTGAGTGAACTAGAGATTTTTTTTTCTAGTTATTTAAATAGTGGGTCTAAGAGTAGCAATTACTACTATTATTATTCCATGTATGATACTCAATCTAATTGGAATAATCACATTAATAGTTGCATTGATAGTTATCTTCGTTTTGAAATCAGTATTAATAGTGACATTTACAGTGGTATCGGCAGTTACTTTTTTAATTTCATTTGTACGGAAAGTATAAGTAGTATTGAAAGTGAAAATTCTAGTATCCAAACTAGTAGCAGTTCTTTCGATAGAAGAGGAGGATCTAATGATTTCGATATAAATACAAAATACAAACAGTTATGGGTTCAATGCGAGAATTGTTATGGATTAAATTATAAAAAATTTTTTAGGTCAAAAATGAATATTTGTGAACACTGCGGATATCATTTGAAAATGAGTAGTTCAGATAGAATAGAACTTTTTCTTGATCCTGGCACTTGGGAGCCTATGGATGAAAATATGGTCTCTATGGATCCCATTGAATTTCATTCAGAGGAGGAACCTTATAGAGATCGCATCTATTCTTATAAAAAAAAAACAGGTTTAACTGAAGCTGTTCAAACGGGCGTAGGTCAACTAAATAGTATTCCCATAGCAATTGGAGTTATGGATTTTCAGTTTATGGGAGGTAGTATGGGATCCGTAGTAGGTGAGAAAATCACCCGTTTGATCGAGTATGCTACTAATCGATCTCTACCTGTCATTATTGTGTGTGCTTCTGGAGGAGCACGCATGCAAGAAGGGAGTTTGAGTTTGATGCAAATGGCTAAAATATCTTCTGCTTCATATGATTATCAATCAAAGAAAAAGTTATTCTATGTATCAATCCTTACATCTCCTACAACTGGCGGAGTTACAGCAAGTTTTGGTATGTTGGGAGATATCATTATTGCTGAACCTAATGCCTACATTGCGTTTGCGGGGAAAAGAGTAATTGAACAAACATTGAAAAAGACAGTACCCGACGGTTCACAAGCGGCTGAGTATTCATTCCATAAGGGCTTATTTGACCCAATTGTACCACGTAATCCTTTAAAAGGTGTTCTGAATGAGTTATTTCAGCTACATGGTTTCCTTCCCTTGAATCAAGATTAAAAAAAGATTGTTAAAAAGATTGAAATTCTTCATTTTAAAATGGAAGTATAGCACTAGCTTCAGTTATTTTTATTTGTAGCGAATAAGCATTTAGTTCATTGTAATAAAAAAAAAAACAAAACTAAGAAGATGGTGTTTTCTTTGGGGACATCAGTTATAAGTGTAGTAAGAGTCAGAAGTTTTGGATAATTACTTTTTGCCCCGAATCCTTTTTTTATTCTACCTCTATTCCTGATTAGGAATAAGCATTCCTCTATCGACAAGATAGAAAGAAGATAAGGATGGGAGAAGAAGAATCCAATTTATGAAAGCGGATTCTCATACATATTCATGTAGAAAGAGGAATAGGTACACTTCATTTAGTTCTACATTCGTTGCACTTATTGATTATTAAGTACTTCATATGAAGATTATCTTCATATTCTTTCTAATAGATAGACTTATCATAAGATATCTTTATAATTATAATTTATAATTATAATAGGTACAAATACGAAATCGAGGTACCCATTCTATGATAGATTTGAACTTTCCCTCTATTTTTGTTCCTTTAGTGGGCCTAGTCTTTCCGGCAATCGCAATGGCTTCTTTATCTCTTTATGTCCAAAGAAATAAGATTGTCTAAATACGATGGGACCAAATCTCATCAATTTCTTTCAACACTGGATCATCATACAGATACTTTTTTAATGTAATATGGTAGGATATATGATATGTGGCCTTTCCGAAAACAAATGGAAGAGTTGTTATGTATGCCGTGCATAATATACGCATTAATGCATGTATATGCGGTTATAGCTTAATCAATTAAAAATGATCAGCAAATCTTTTTTGAAAATCTTTGAAATAGAAACTCAATGTATCTAACCAATTATTTCTAATGGTTCCCGTCGGAATACTGCTAGTTGATGAAAGTTACTTCGGGATCAAGCAAGAAAAGTCGAGTCAAATCCATTTGGGTTATTCTCTCAATTCCAATCGAATGCAACTGGATCTAGTATAGTATGAACTGGCGATCAGAACATATATGGATAGAACTTATAACGGGGTCTCGAAAAACAAGTAATTTTTGCTGGGCCTGTATCCTTTTTTTAGGTTCACTAGGATTCTTAGTGGTTGGAACTTCCATTTATCTTGGTAGAAATCTGATATCCGTATTTCCGTCTCAGCAAATTCTTTTTTTTCCACAAGGGATCGTGATGTCTTTCTATGGGATCGCAGGTCTATTCCTTAGTTCTTATTTGTGGTGCACAATTTCATGGAATGTAGGTAGTGGTTATGACCGATTCGATAGAAAAGAAGGTATAATGTGCCTTTTTCGTTGGGGATTTCCTGGAATAAATCGTCGCATCTTCCTTCGTTTCTTTCTGAAAGATATCCAATCAATCAGAATGGAGGTGAGAGAGGGTCTTTTTCCTCGTCGTGTCCTTTATATGGAAATCAGGGGCCAAGGAGCCATTCCCTTGACTCGTACTGATGAGAATTTGACTCCACGAGAAATTGAACAAAAAGCTGCCGAATTGGCCTATTTCTTGCGCGTACCCATTGAAGTCTTTTGAAATGAACTGAAGAATAAATCTCAGCATGAGAGAAGAAACTTACTAATTATCTTTTTAAGACAACTGAAGCTTCTTCAAAATGTTCATTCCAGCAAAATATGCTATATTCTATTTCCCCGTTCCGTTGAGGCAGCAGTCCATATACATTATACATCTCAAAAGCAGGAGGACGTATATGGAACAATTCTAATAAAATCTAATATAACTAATCAAATATATTAAGGAGAATAGAAACTATTTGTACACAAAAACTATTTTGTATACGCATACGCATGGCGTCCAGCTTCTCTCTTTTATACTAGTAAAAAAAAAGGTCTAATAAGTATAGGTTCATCAAATATCCTAACATGTATTTTGTTTTCGTAAAGCATAATTCCTCTTTTTAAGCCCCAGATTTTGAATTGATACCCCTATACCCGCGCTGCGGTTAGACAGTGAAATCTTTTGAATTTGAAATAAAAGAATTCAAGGATCCGGTAGGGTTCGTCTTGAAATCCAAATCAAATAATATTTGTTAGTTCAAATGGGTTTTCGAGTCTTCATCGAAAGGAAGAAATGAAGATGAAATCGGTTCCAATTTGCCTAATTTAGATCTCTGGAATATGGAAAGAAGGAATATGAAAAGAATATTTACTTCTTTTTTTTTCATTTGAAAAGGGCCTTTTTCTATGTTCTATTCTAGATCCAAAGACTCAATTCTTACACGAAAACAAAAATAGGAAAAGATCCATAGGTTCGATACCTTGTTCTTGTTAGAGTTATAAGCTCTTGTTATAGAACTCGTGCTTCATAGAAATCTCAGATCAGATAGAATCGACGAATGAAACAGGTTCATTAACAATTCACATCACAGATACAGAATGAAAAAAAAGAAAGCATTGGCTTCCCTCCCATATCTTGTGTCTATACTCTTTTTTCCCTGGTGGGTTTCTCTCTCATTTAATAAATGTCTAGAAACTTGGGTTCTTAATTGGTGGAATACCAGGCAATCCGAAATCCTTTTGAATGATATTCAAGAGAAAAATGTTTTAGAAAAATTTATGGAATTAGAAGAACTATTCCTGTTGGACGAGATGATAAAGGAGTACTCGGAGACACATATGCAAAGGCTTCATATAGGAATGCACAAGGAAACGATACAATTGGTCCAAAGACACAATGAATCTCATTTTCATATCATTTTGCATTTCTCGACAAATCTAATCTGTTTCGCTATTCTAAGTGGTTATTTTGTTCTGGGTAATGAAGAACTTTTCATTATCAATTCTTGGATTCAGGAATTTCTCTATAACTTAAGTGACACAATCAAAGCTTTTTCGATTCTTTTAGTTACTGATTTATGGATCGGATTTCACTCGACCCATGGTTGGGAACTAATGATTGGTTCGATCTACAACGATTTTGGATTAGCTCAGAATGATCAGATTATATCTGGTCTTGTTTCCACTTTTCCAGTAATTCTAGATACAATTGTGAAATATTGGATCTTCCATTTTTTAAATCGTGTATCTCCTTCGCTTGTAGTAATTTATCATTCAATGAATGAATGAAGAATTCATTAGATCTCTTGATATCAATCAAATCAGAATTTTTCTTCGTGTATAAAGAAATCATTTTCAATCTTAATTATTCTTTATACTTCTACCTTTTCAATTCAAGGTATTCATACTATATTCCACCAGTACAATTCTTTTAGTACAATGAATACAATGGCAAACTTGTGGATAGGGAATTCAACTAGCTACCTATCGAATTTATTGTAGAAATTCCGGGATCAATGATTGGACCATGCAAAATAGAAAGACTTTTTCTTGGGTAAAAGAACAGATGACTCGATCCATTTATGTATCGATCATGATATATGTAATAACTCGAGCATCTATTTCAAATGCATATCCCATTTATGCGCAGCAGGGTTATGAAAATCCACGAGAAGCAACTGGGCGAATTGTATGTGCCAATTGCCATTTAGCTAATAAGCCCGTGGATATTGAAGTTCCGCAAGCTGTATTTCCTGATACTGTATTTGAAGCAGTTGTTCGAATTCCTTATGATATGCAACTGAAACAAGTTCTTGCTAATGGTAAAAAGGGAGCTTTTAATGTAGGAGCTGTTCTTATTTTACCCGAGGGATTCGAATTAGCCCCCCCCGATCGTATTTCTCCTGAAATGAAAGAAAAGATGGGCAATCTTTCTTTTCAGTGTTATCGTCCTAATAAAAGAAATATTCTTGTGATAGGTCCTGTTC